TTATTCATTATATTTCTATATTATATTTCTATTCTAATATAATAAACAAATGTTCAACCTTCTAACTAAACTTTCTAACTCTATAAATAACTAGATAAAAAAAAATAGACTAATATTATATATTCTAAAGAATACTCTAGAATTCTAATAATATATATTCGAAATACTATACTATAACTAGAATAGTATATATTCTATTTCGAATATATTCTAAAAAATAGACTATTCTAAAAAATAGTATAAAAAATAGAAGAAAATATATTCGAAATAGCTAGAAATATATTCTATAACTAAACTAGAATATAGAAGAAAGATATTATATAAAATTAATAAAATTATATAAATCGAAAAATTATAGAAAATATAAATATATTCGAAAATAAAAAATATTCTAAAAAAATAGAAATATATTAGATTAGAATAAAATAATTTATTATTATTAGATATTAATATTGGATATTACAATATTCTAATACTACTAATAGATTACTAATAATATATTCAAATATTCTATAGAATATTCTATTTTTTTTTCTCAAAAAAAAATTTCTAAAGATAGATTCTAAACGAAAGTCGAAAAAAAGCTAAAATAAAGCATTATAATATTAATTATATTAATTTTTTAAAATTTAAGAATTAATTAGAATTCTAGAGTTTCTTACTTTTGTTATTATAAATAGCAACTTCTATTCCCTCTTCAAATAGGAATACTACCGCTGGTTTTATGAAAAAACGCCAAAGCCCCTTATCGGATTTGAACCGATGACTTACGCCTTACCATGGCGTTACTCTACCACTGAGTTAAAGGGGCTCATTTGATTGAATTCTTGAATGATCTACTATGTGGATAAGATAGATCTATGAAACTAGATTAGAAATTCAATCTCTAAATCTAGAAAAAGTAAGTAACTATATTAGAAATTATATTATAATATAATATTAATTAAATTTTTATTAAAAAAATTATTTAATTAGAATTTGAAATTAGTATTCTCGATTAGAATTATTATATTCTAATTATTAAATTAAAATGAAATTATTCTAATCGATAATGGCCTATAATGGATAATGGCGATTAGAATGAATCTTAATATAAGAATAAAAAAATTCTATGGAATCTGAAAGGGGCAAAGATTCTTCAAATCGAGTCATACCAGTTTCTTATATTGACAATTTCAAAAAACTGTTCATACTATGAACATAGTATGCTGGCGGTCGGGCAAATGTGCCCCCATCGTCTAGTGGTTCAGGACATCTCTCTTTCAAGGAGGCAACGGGGATTCGACTTCCCCTGGGGGTAGGGTATTACGAACGGAAGGGGATCGTGGATTCTTTTTTTTTTTTAATAAAAAAATCTGGAATTGATTCTTCCTGGGTCGATGCCCGAGCGGTTAATGGGGACGGACTGTAAATTCGTTGGCAATATGTCTACGCTGGTTCAAATCCAGCTCGGCCCAATAATTCACTGATCTGCCATGAAATAAGCCCCTTGTTCTCGCGAAATGCCTGATACGAAAAAAAGGAAAAAGTTCGGATATATCTCTACTTGTTCTTTATTTTATTTGTTTTATTTCTTTTTTTTCTCAAAATTCTGATCTTGCTAATCATCTAGACTCAGATCCGGATTTGTAAGTATAAAGTCTAAGAATAAAGAGTAATGTAAAGAAAAAAGAGTCTTTTTTTTTTTTACATTGAAAGATTTTTTTTTATTCGATTTTGATTTGAAATAATGAAAAGATTACTAGCAATCCCTGTCCTTTTGTATCATTAAAGTGTATATCCATGTGAATATCACACTCCCCTTTCTGTTCCAAGGCGTTGATTTCAATCGAAAATCGAAATATAAATATAAAAAAAGGGTTTGAATGAAATCATAATAATATGTATGCTGTACATTTTATTGCATTTCCCGGGGATTGTAGTTCAATTGGTCAGAGCACCGCCCTGTCAAGGCGGAAGCTGCGGGTTCGAGCCCCGTCAGTCCCGACGGATCTAATAATATTAAAAAAAAAATGGAATAAAACAAATACATCAACTCATATCTCCCCCTTCTGCGAAAGGGGAGCAAATAGCACAATTTCATTTTCATTCCCAAGGGGATACTTCTTTTTTTTTTTTCTTTTTTCAACTAGTACTGATTAATCGAAACATATGTGAATTAGTACAATTATTGGTAGCGTCATATTCAAGATTTAAAAAGATACTCTACTTAGTTTGGATTTTTCGATTACTCCTGACCCGTATAATGAAATCGAATCGAGTACCATATCTTTTCCGGTAGCCCCATACACAACACAAATAAATCACACAAAAAAATCGGATTTGTACGATACAAAATGAATTAAATTTCTTTGATAGAATCCTTTTTTTTTTTAAGTATCTTTTTTCTTGGCTCCGATTTTGTCTAATCTCATTCAAATTTCAAATTGCGCACTTTTGTTTGGGTTTGGTTGTAACCAATCTAAGTGGAAAGGAAAGGTGGTTACATGATACGTCTCCCATGATTGTACAAAGAAGTCAAGAATTTTTTATTTTTTCGAGAAAAGAATATGAAAAATTAAAAAAAGTAAAGTAAATAAATTTGAAATTGAATCAAGAATCTGTTTTTAAATTCGGTATGGATAAACAATCTTTCTATGTTATACTATTGAATTCTCGACAATGAAGCGATTTGATAGCTCAGATATTGTTATTCATGATATTGATCCAATTCAATATCATCGAGATGGAATTCATCCCATTGAATTTAGAGTAGAGGCGAAAGATTTAGTATCTCTATGGGATTTAATCCCGAGTTTTTGCGAAGTAAAGAAAAATGAAAGAAACGATGAGATTATGGAAGTAAATATTCTTGCATTTATTGCTACTGCATTGTTTATTCTAGTTCCTACTGCTTTTTTACTTATAATATACGTAAAAACAGTTAGTCTTAATCAAGGTGATTAATTTGAATGAAACTTGACTTCTTAGTTCTTATCAATGATTGACGGAATAAAATGAAAAGGATTACTAGTTTTCGTTTTAGATGAAATAAATAGACTAGAATTAGCAGTATTCTATGAGATCCCATAGTATGATAGAAAGAAATCTTTTTTTTTTTTTTCTATCATACTACCTATTTTTGGTATTCTAATGTATAAAGTTATACTGTATGAAGATATAGGTTTAGTATAGATATAGATTAATCTAGAATCTCATATTGATATATCTAGATATCAATTCTCTATATGGAATGTACATAATATCCCAATTCTATTTCTTCATCTATTTGTGTTGATTCTAATTAATCTGAAATAGTCGAAATCGAAAGGCAGTTCTTACTTTTATTATTCTAATTCCTATAGTTCTGATTATTTTCAATATGAATCCCAACATCCACTGAAAGAATAAAATCAATAAAAAAAAAGTAAAAAATCTGAACATATAGTAATATTAATTATTAATATTAATAAAAGAAAATCAAGAAATCTTTTTTTTTAATTTCGAAGAAAGAATTGATCGAGCAGTTGACAGATCATCCAAGGAAAGTAGTTCTATAAAAACTTTTAAGGTTTCAACAAAACAAAGGATTAGTAAACCCTGCCCGTTTTTAATCCTTGAATCATGATATGAAATAAGTCAAGTTAATAAAATAAGGTATAGCATAAATCAATTTTATAAAAGAATAAAACAAATAATAAACTAAGCAAGAAAATATCTTATTTCCCATGGAAAAGTCACTTAATTTTAATCACTTTGAATATTTAAGAACCAATAACTATTTAATAGTTAATAAAAGAAGTACTTTTTTTCTCTTTGAACAGGAAAGAGACAAACAAAAAAAGGGAGGGCGATCCCTTCCCCCTCACCTCATTGTTGATATATAACTCTGGTAAGAACCACTTTATCGAAATAGATAATTTAGGAAAAATTTGGTTGGAATCAATTTCCTATCATTTGTATTCGTTTTACTTTGGAAATATGAACACCACAATCATTGAAATATTTGTTTGATTAAATTAAAAGAAAAGGGTATTATTCATATATTATTCATAGAATAGATTACTTCACTCAAATCCAATATAGATATAGAATTTTTAAATGAAGATATTTTAAATTCAATTTAATTGAATTTAAACAAGAGTTAAAGTTTAAAATCTTTGCAGAATAATGTATAAAACAATTGATACAGTTTGATTTCTCAACTCAATTAGTAGTACCCCTAGAGTCCACTTCTTCCCCATACTACGAGTGAAAGGGAAAATGTAAAGACTACCATTAAAGCAGCCCAAGCGAGACTTACTATATCCATGTGAATTATGTCCTCTATCTTTATGAATATGAAGGAATTTTTTATTAATGAATTTTTATATTTAAGGAAGTTTTCTATTATTGTTCGCTAATACTAATAATAGTAGAATCGCTGGCGCAGAGTCAAAAAAAATATCTTCAATATATTGATGAAACACTCCAAAAAAGCCAATTAATTTTAAGAAGTTTTTATATGATGACTGAAAAACTTTTAGTACAAACAAAATAAACAGTAAGACCCTTGGAAGTATCAAGGTGACTTTTCCTCCGCGTGCTTCTGTTGGGGGAAAATTCAACAAATTATATCAGCAAAAGGGAATAAGGTACTTTGCGTCTTTTGTTGATGAGGCGACACCCGGATTTGAACTGGGGAAAAAGGATTTGCAGTCCCCCGCCTTACCACTCGGCCATGCCGCCAAGACGACACAAAATAGAAAAAAATATCGTCCTCCTTTATTTTGGAAAGGGGGACTCTTTTTTTTGTACTTGCACCGTGAATCCCATTTTTTTTAATCCCTTTCAAAAATTCCTAAAAATAAATCCTTCTTTTTTTTTTTTTATTTTTTGATTGGATTTATTTTTTCAATTAATTTTGTATAGTATTTCAAAACATAGACTATTAAAATTCTTTCTGCTTTCTATATGAAATAAAAAAGTGACTTTTCTTTCACAAAAGACAAAATTAAGTACAAATTTGAACCATTAACTATTGACTGTGAATTTACGAACGATTCGTGGATTTGAATCGAAAATTGTATTTCCCTAATCTTAATGATATCGTAATGATATCAGAAAAAAAAAATGGATACCTAACCAATCAGTATTGATTCTTTTCAATACAAAATTATTCTCAATTTGAATTATAACACCAATTATGGGTATATGTAAACCCTAGAACATAAAATTTTACACAGATAGCTAATCTGATATCTTATCTGTCTAGAATTCCTCTATTAAAATGTGCTGTCAAAAATGGAACTGCAGTAAAGGGGGAGACAGGAATATATACATAGCTTTATCTAGTTCTATCTGGATATGCTTAATAAGCCTTCTTATGCACTTCAACAGTTTTGTTTATATATTCTTTTATATATTCTATATAATTAGAATATTCTATATAATTAGAAATAATTAGAATCGAATTGAATATTATATATAAAATAATTATATATAATTATATATAAAATATAATTATATATAAAAATATATATATATATAATATATAAATATATAATATATAAATCGAAAATATATACAAATAAAGAAAAATACATCTTTTCTATGTATATGCAATTTTTTTTTTGAATTAAACAAAGAAATCCACGAAAAAGCTAACTAAGTCTTAAAAAAAATAAACTTTCTAGTGTTTCTGATTATTGGTTCTTTATCCCATCGAAAGATGAAATCCTGAATCCATATCCATTTATTTTATCCATTTATTTTATCCATTTATTTTAGGGATATTCCAATCATATTGGAATATGTAATATCATAATAATGGTAGAAATTAAATCACGTTTTGTTTTGCTATTCTATACAAAATTTCATAAGTCGAAGTTAAGTGTAATTTCTCAACCCCTTTCCAGTTGTATTTCTTTCAAATTCGAATTTGAGTATAAAATTATCTTTATTCCACCGTTCATATGTATTTCATACATTCCATATCCATCTATGGAGTTAGATAAAATTTTATGCGATTCTGTAAACAGAATAAAAATTCTATCATTGCTAGATCGATCTATATAATTGAATTGAATGAGGCACGATCCAATAATGAGATTTTTAAAATAGTTAATAAACGGGAAATTTAAAATGCTCGAGGATGTAAATGAGGGAATGTCTACAATACCTGGATTTAATCAAATCCAATTTGAAGGATTTTCTAGGTTCATTGATCAGGGCTTAACAGAAGAGTTTTCTAAGTTTCCAAAAATTAAAGATACAGATCAAGAAATTGAATTTCAATTATTTGTGGAAACATATCAATTAGTCGAACCATTGATAAAAGAAGGAGATGCTGTATATGAATCACTTACATATTCTTCTGAATTATATGTATCCGCGGGATTAATTTGGAAAAACAGTAAGGATATACAAGAACAAAAAATTTTTATTGGAAACATTCCTTTAATGAATTCCCTAGGAACTTTTCTAATAAATGGAATATACCGAATTGTAATCAATCAAATATTGCAAAGCCCCGGTATTTATTACCGCTCAGAATTGGATCATAACGGAATTTCGGTCTATATTGGGACTATAATATCAGATTGGGGGGGGAGAATAGAATTAGAGATTGATAGAAAAGCAAGGATATGGGCCCGCATGAGTAGGAAACAGAAAATATCTATTCTAGTTCTATCATCAGCTATGGGTTTGAATCTACGACAAATTTTAGAGAATGTGTGTTACCCTGAGATTTTCTTAGCTTTCCTGAATGATAAGGAAAAAAAAAAAATTGGATCAAAGGAAAATGCCATTTTGGAGTTTTATCAACAATTTACTTGTGTAGGGGGCGATCCGGTATTTTCTGAATCCTTATGTAAGGAATTACAAAAGAAATTCTTTCAACAAAGATGTGAATTAGGAAGGATTGGTCGATTAAATATGAACCGGAGACTGAATCTTGATATACCTCATACCAATACATTTTTGTTACCGAGAGATATATTGGCAGCTACAGATCGTTTGATTGAAATGAAATTTGGAATGGGTACGCTTGACGATATGAATCATTTAAAAAATAAACGTATTCGTTCTGTAGCGAATCTCTTACAAGATCAATTCGGATTAGCCCTGATTCGTTTAGAAAATGTGGTTAGGGGGACTATATGTGGAGCAATTAGGCATAAATTGATACCAACCCCTCAAAATTTGGTAACTTCAACTCCATTAACAACCACTTATGAATCTTTTTTTGGATTACACCCATTATCTCAAGTTTTGGATCGAACTAATCCATTGACACAAATAGTTCATGGGAGAAAATCGAGTTATTTGGGTCCTGGAGGGTTAACAGGACGAACTGCTAGTTTTCGAATACGAGATATCTACCCCAGTCACTATGGGCGCATTTGTCCCATTGACACGTCTGAAGGAATCAATGTTGGACTTATTGTATCTTTAGCAATTCATGCCAAGATTGATCGTTGGGGGTCTTTAGAAAGCCCATTTTATGAAATTTCTGAGGGATCAAAAAAAGTACGGATG